ATTGGACCTGGGGTTGGTCAAGGTACTGCTGCAGGCCAGGCTGTAGAAGGGATTGCGAGACAACCAGAAGCAGAAGGAAAAATACGAGGTACTTTATTGCTTAGTCTTGCTTTTATGGAAGCTTTAACAATTTATGGGCTGGTTGTGGCATTAGCACTTTTATTTGCAAATCCTTTTGTTTAATCCTAAAAATGCATATATATATTTATTTCCTTGGATTTGCAGCTCTTGCTCTTTTCGAATTCTATTCAGATTTCAATTTCTTATTCGTTGGGGCAACAACCCATGGGAGGGGCTTATTTGAGGAGGAGGAATTAGCACACCAATTCGCTTTCTTCCTTTATCCTCTTAGTCCAATGGAACTTTTTTTTTAGGAAGTATTGCAACAAACGAAATATTTCGCAATTCACGTACGACCCGATACCTAATTCTAATAAGTATCATTCTTATTGGAAATTTCCAATTGAAAAAAAAATAAATTTATAAATCAATATATATAAATTTATAAATCAATATATATAAATTTATAAATCAATATATATATAATATATATTTTTACTTTAATTTAATATATTTTTACTTTAATTTATATTATTTATTTATTATTTAGTAGTAGTATTTAGAAAAATAATAGAATCAAAATAAAATATATATATATATATATATAGAAAAATATATATAGATAATTAGTCTATCTATAAGAAAGAGGAGATCATATGAAAAATGTAACCGATCCTTTCCTTTTCTTGGGTTTTTGGCCGTCCGCCGGGAGTTTCGGGTTAAATACTGATATTTTAGCAACCAATCCAATAAATCTAAGTGTAGTGCTTGGTGTATTGATTTTCTTTGGAAAGGGAGTGTGTGCGAGTTGTTTATTTCAAGAATAGGTTGGATCCAACCAACTACACTTTTTTCGTTATAACTAGGAAAAAGTGCACGATTCCGCGAATTACTTCTGAATAAATTAAGAAATCATATTTTTAGAACCATAGCATTTCGTGATTCATTGGTAAATCTACTTTGATTCTCTAACAACCAATAATGGGGGAACATTAATAGGGTTAAAGCGAAACTGTTTGAAGTACAGATACAGCACGGTACTCTTTCTACTACTATGTTAATAAGAAATGGTTTCAAAAAGAAGAGTTGGAATTTTTTTTTTTCGATATAAAACGCTCATGTCGATAAAAAAATGATTTGAATACTTTTTGAAAAAATTGGATAAAATGGAGATTTAATTCCCCCTTTATCTATCCAATTTTTTATCCAATGCTGAATCAATGACCTATGTATAAAGTAAGAGGAATTCTTTGGATTTGAAGAAAAAAAAAAGAAACAACTTTGCTGACAATTATTTGTTTGGTCAGAAGAGTCCTCCAAATATTATATTCAAATATTATATTCTTGGATTAGTGATCAGTTTCAATTATTATTATTATTTTTTTGATATGAATAGAGAAGAGAGGACAGGCTCATTACATAAAAAAGATATGGGAATTCCTATACGTAATTGAAGTGATTGAGCGTGAGAGCCAAATGAATCAAAAGATTCATGTTTGGTTCGGGAAGGGATCGTGGAAGTTTTGAAATGAATGGAAAGATAATCTACTTTCATTAAGTGATTTATTAGATAATCGAAAACAGAGAATTTTGAAGACTATTCGAAATTCAGAAGAACTACGCGGGGGGGCCCTGGAACAGTTGGAAAAAGCTAGGGACCGCTTGCGGAAAATCGAAATGGAAGCAGATCAGTTTCGAGTGAATGGATACTCTGAAATAGAACGAGAAAAGTTAAACTTGATTAATTCAACTTATAAGACTTTGGAACAATTAGAACATTACAAAAACGAAACTATTCATTTTGAACAACAAAGAGCAATTAACCAAGTTCGACAACGGGTTTTCCAACAAGCTTTACAAGGAGCTCTAGGAACTCTGAATAGTTGTTTGAATAACGAGTTACATTTACGTACCATTAATACTAATATTGGCATGTTTGGAACGATGAAAGAAATAACGGGTTAGTCCTTCTATTGCAGGCATTATTTTTTTCTTTCAAACAAAAAATAAAGAATTAAGAAATACTCATGGTAACCATTCGAGCAGATGAGATTAGTAATATTATCCGTGAACGTATTGAACAATATAATAGAGAAGTCAAGATTTTAAATACCGGTACCGTACTTCAAGTAGGCGATGGCATTGCTCGTATTTATGGTCTTGATGAAGTAATGGCAGGTGAATTAGTAGAATTTGAAGAAGGTACGATAGGCATTGCACTGAATTTGGAATCAAATAATGTAGGTGTTGTATTAATGGGTGACGGGTTGATGATACAAGAGGGCAGTTCTGTAAAAGCAACAGGACGAATTGCTCAAATACCGGTAAGTGAGGCTTTTTTGGGGCGTGTTCTAAATGCCCTGGCTAAACCTATTGATGGTCGAGGTGAAATTTCAGCTTCTGAATATCGTTTAATTGAATCTCCTGCTCCGGGTATTAT